AAAAAAAAATAGGATTAGATTATATGTGAGATCATTTTTGGAATTGTATATTCAATGATTCACTAATCGTAATTAAAATAGATTTTATCTATTCTAGAATAGAATTCGAATAGAATATTTAGAAAAAAGGAAATAAGCGGGTAGCGGGAATCGAACCCGCATCGTTAGCTTGGAAGGCTAGGGGTTATAGTCGACGTTCAATTCATTGCTTTGAACGTCTCTAATTCAAAACCGAACATGAAACTTTGGTTTCATTCGGCTCCTTTATGGAATATGAGTAAATTCATAGATCTAAGATGTGAACAAAATGAACAAAAAGATACCCATAACACCTACGTCAGCTTTTTGTTTGAATACAAACAAAATGAATCGCTTTCTAGATGATCCTTCTAGAAGAAGGTGATTCTAACAATCTTTCTAGTTACTTCGTTCTCTATTTCTATTTGAGAGGATCCTAAGGAAAAGGATTTTGTTTCCACCGAGCTAAAACAATATGTCGATGTCTTTAGTAAACCAAAGTCGTCGTTGAATAGCTATTTTGCTCCAATTTATTTCTTTAGAAAAAAAAAATGGAAGATTTAGTTACGATTCGAAATGGACTTTCTATCTTCTGCCATGGATCCTTTACTCATACTTATTCAATTGGAATTTTTGGTCCAATTCAAAAATTATGTTTCGCAATTTCATAATCCAACTTTTCAATTTATAAGTGACGCATGGATACAAATCACGAGAATTCGTATTTTTTTCTCGAATTTCTCATTGAGAGGTAAAGGATTAAATCTTTTTAAGAAATAAAGTTTTTGGTCGGAATATGAATAAAACCGAAAGACCCTTTAACTATTAACGGTTAATAGAACGAATCACACTTTTACCACTAAACTATACCCGCTACAATATGATTATTGTATACAAATGGATCTTTTGTCGAACAAGATCATTGAGCATGATCAAGATAGGATCATCAAAGAATCATCAAAATGAGAACGTTGCACTTTTTTTTGCGGGGAGATCCAAATTAAAATGGTGGAAGAATCGATAGTTTCTTTTTGAGTTTGGTAAAATATAACAAGAAAAAGAATGTAAATAGTCTTTGTTCTTTTTTTTGTTGCTTGAATATAAAATATTCAATTGCATATAATAATATAATAACAAAAGTTTTTTTTGTTTTCAAATGAGATATCAGATAAATCATTATAATTCGTTGGAACAAAAAAAAGAGCCCGGCTAGGTACTGACCGGGCCGGGCCATGAGAATAAGAAGGGCCTTTCGAACTAAATCAACACAAAAGGGTCTTGCTGATTTTTTTTTTTTTTAGTTCGATTGTTCGGGCGGTCGAGCCCATCTTTTAGATAAAGGAAATTCCCGATTTATGGATCTCTATATAATAGAATAGAGAAAGAAGAAAGATTCTTTACATTATGTGTAATGTAGTAATTATCTTTTTCAATTGGGAGAGATGGCTGAGTGGACTAAAGCGTCGGATTGCTAATCCGTTGTACGAGTTATTCGTACCGAGGGTTCGAATCCCTCTCTTTCCGTTGATGAATTTATTTGGTTTTTTTCAAATTTTGAAAATCTTAGTGAAACGTGTAGAATAGATAAAATCCTAAGAAAATTTGAAAATTAACTAAAACCAAGGAAAACCCCCTGTATTTTATTCTTCACGTCCAGGATTTCGCCCTGGATCATTAGATAGGAATCCAAAGATAAAGAGAGACACAAAAAATATCACTACGGTATAAACGAATAGTTTCAGAGTAAGCATTACACAATCTCCAAGATGGTTTTTTTGCAAAAAAAAAAGAGAATAGATCTTCTATGTTTTCTACCACATATCCTAAAGAAATGGGGTTTTTCTAGAAATACATTGTCACAAATTCATTTGTTTTTTATTAACCCCAATTTCGGTTTATATCCAAATTAGATATTATATTGTGGGAGACCCTAATAGGGTTAGGGTCTTTCACTGGAAAGGGGTCAAAAATGAGGAAATGAGGGTAAGCCTGGGTTTTGTCGACTATACACGAATTTCAGCGTGTGAATCGAGGGTTCATACTCTAAAACTTATCTTATTTTTTCAATTGTTAGAATTTTTTTTATCGAGGAAATCATACATTTTCTAGGATATTATTATTCAGGATCTCATCGAAAACTTACAGCAGCTTGCCAAACAAAAGCTAAGAGAAAAAAAAACAAAGGTATGACTGGCATAACATCCACGATTGGATTCAAAAAAGCATAGGCTTCGGGCAATTTGCCGAAGAAAAAACTACTCGAATAAAAGGGAGAATTAATACAAATACAGATCAAACTAACGATATTAAGCATAACAGACATTTTTTTATTGGAGATAATTGCATTTTGGTTGCGTTTTTGCTATAAGGAAAAAGAAAGTAAGTAAGGTAGACAAAAACCCTTCTTTTTCTTTGAATCCACCCAACCAAAAATCCTCCAATTCTCAAAGGAGGATAGAAGAAATCATACTTTCATACAATATCTTAATTGAATTCTATGTAATGATCAATAAATTAAGTTGAATTCTATATCTATATGTATCAAAATCCTAGTACCAATCGATTCTATAGATCTATAGATATTTGGACTCGAGTTGACAAACAAGCAATACCAATATTATTGTTTCTTAGTGTCGATTAGAAATTGAAATGGGGCGTGGCCAAGTGGTAAGGCAACGGGTTTTGGTCCCGCTATTCGGAGGTTCGAATCCTTCCGTCCCAGCGCAGTCCATTTTTTATGCTCCATTATTACTATAGAAAGAAATAGGGGAGTGGGTAGGAGTTAATCCATATTAATTTGAATATCTGTGTCTGTTCCAATTTCATTAATAAATGATCAAGTTCCATATTATATAGAAATATGTTATGGAGCTGATGTTTTTTCTTTGAATCTAATTTGATTTAGGTATTTCGTGTTTGACTCGAATGAAAAATTAGAAATCTATTATCTATTTAAGGCTTGAGGCAGGGGTTATTTATCCTATCCCTTTGTATTCACTTTCTCACAAGAGTCAATATTCCTCAACCCCATTTAAACCAAATACATATCAATCGTATAATATAATTATATAAATGTTACGTATCATTCTATTTCAATGACAAGAAAATTTTTGGTTCTTTGTGAAAAAGATTTGTAATCCTTAAATTATTTAAACTAAAATTATAGATATTCGATAATCTAGAATATCTATAACAGTGACAATTGTTCAGTCTATCTGATAGATACGAAGAACCTCCCCTTTCAAATTTATATTTGAAATTCAATCAGTGATGAGTCAATTCAAAAAGAACGACCGATCCTCCTATGAAGATAAAAGGTGATGCTTATTGTCCAATTTTCTTCAAATTCCATTTAATAATAATAATGATGTAGAAATAGGAAACCTTTTCAATTCGAAAGATTCCTTGTACGTGGAAGCTTTGAAAAAGTAAGAAATCATTTAATCTATCCTATTGAGTCACTTGAAGATGCAGATTCAAAAAGTGAAAAGTTATTCGTTTCTCTATTTCTATTTTTTTCTCGGATCTATATATTATTTATGTATGTTAAAAATGCCGTCTTGCTAAGACTTTTTCAGAAAAATAGTTCCACATATCATATATTCATATATAGAAGAAAAGTCTAGATTACGATGTCTATGGACAGCTGAACCACTGACTATTCATGATTCCATAATTGAATCAATTTCATACCGGTTCCAAATTAGAGGAATGTTATGGTAAAACTTCGTTTGAAACGATGTGGTAGAAAGCAACGTGCGACTTGAAGGACACGATCCGTTGTGGATTTTTACATCCACCATTTTTGATTTGTCTAGGAATAAGGGTGCTCTTGGCTCGACATTGTTTGTTCTGTTACACCCGAACCCTTCGTTTTTTGTTGGGTTGTAAATAGTGCACGCTGGAGCTCGAATAGAAAATATTAATTCATTTCTCGGGGGCAAGGATCTAGGGTTAATGCCAATCAATTGGAGTAACAACTTCGTAAATATATCGAACATATATAGGAATCGAAAGGATCCAATTCGAGCAAGTTTCCAATTCAAAAGCAAAACTTGTTGAAATTGATTCCAATTTTTCGATTCAAAGTGTATCACGTGGGAATCGACTGTCCATAGGATTTTTTGATCGAAAGAAATCAAAAGGGGGTATGTTGCTGCCATTTTATTTTGAAAGAATTAAGAAACACCGAAGTAATGTCTAAACCCAATGATTAAAAGTAAGGAAAGGATCTAAGAACAAGGAAACACCCTTTTAATTGTCTCAATCGTCTCAATAACTGGATCGGACTAAAGAATCCAAATAGAATTTGAAATGGTTTAAACGAGACAAACAAAAGGGAGTAAAGACGACTCAATAAATGAAATTGACTAAAGATTTTTCCTTTGAACTATTTGAGAGTTATCCAACTTGAGTTATGAGTACGAATGGTTTATTTTTCATTTTCAGGAAGAAAAAAAGACTGAAATCATAGTCTAATTTATTTTATGGGCGCATTTGTCATTTAATTTATTAGAATTGCATATATAGACAAAACTTCGAATCAAATCATTTTTTCGCGAGCTGTACGAGGAGAAAACTTCCTATACGGTTCTAGGGGGGGTATTGTTCATCTACATCTATCCCAATGAGCCATCTATCGAATCGTTGCAATTGATGTTCGATCCCGAAGAGAAGGAAAAGATCTTAGAAGGGTGGGCTTTTATGATCCAATGAAGAATCAAACTTTTTTAAATGTTCCTCTTATTCTATATTTCCTTGAAAGGGGTGCTCAACCCACGGGAACTGTTCAGAATCTTTTAAAGAAAGCCGAAGTTTTTAAGGAACTTCCGCCTAATCAAATGAAATTCAATTAAAGAAATACCAGGGGGGGTAGCGACTTGTATATAACTTTGTCTAACTTTTTTCTACTTGCCCCCCTTTTTCTTTTTTTCTTCCATATTCATATTTATTTATCATAGATTCTGTCGAATCTTATGGTATGGTCTAGATGGTCTAGAATGACCAAATTGATTGATCTTATAAATATCAAATTTCCGCATTTCCTTTATTTAATTGTGTGGTTTTCATTGGAACTCGACTAAGCAAGAACAAGGAATCTACTTTGCTTAGTCCACTTAGATTGATCAAATACATTAGCATTAGGGACTAAAAAATCCGATATTTTTTTTGAATTCTTCCTTTTTTATTCTTCGATTTATACTTTTTCTATCTATGTAGATTAGATATGTAGTGTCAATCCAAGACAATTTTGAATATTATTGTATTTCATTGTTAAATTGAAATTCAAAGGATTTAAAAAAGGATTTTATTTCATGTAATTTCTCTTTTCCAATATATTCTTTTCTCAACATTTATATTGACAACAGTGTATTGAACAAATATAATTCATCGTGATAAGCGATCCGGGTCTATTTCTTTTTGTCCCATAGTTTTGTGACTTTATCTTATTCAAATGATGTTTTCTTTGATACAAGAGGTTTTTTTGATTGAAAGAAAGCTAGATAACATAAGAGATGCTCTATCCATTTTCACAATGCTGTATCTTTTTTTTTCTTTTATTTTATCTGACAATTTCTTGTATTTTCATCGAATCACTTCATTTTTATGTTTTGAATCCATTATAAAATCTGTTTTTTTTTTTAGATTTGTTAACTCATGGGTTTGATTAGTTTGTATAATATCTTTTTTTCTCTTTGTTTAAAATCAATTTAATTGAATTTGATTGTATCTATACACCCTTTGTTGAGGTTTTGTTTAATCTATGTTTGTTTTTTTTTCGGGTTGCTAACTCAACGGTAGAGTACTCGGCTTTTAAGTGCGGCTAGAATCTTTTACACATTTGGATGAAGTGACGAATTCGTCCGTAACCTTGGTAAACTTTGGAAGACCGCGACTGATCCTGAAAGGGAATAAATGGAAAAAATAGCATGTCGTATCAATGGAGAGTTCTGAGGATATTTCATTCTTATCGGATTGGTATAAAACCTTTTTCGAATTCTTGGAACGGAACAAAAGAAAGTTGGGTCGAATGAATAAATGGATAGGAGCCCTGTGGCTTCAATTAATTATCAGAAAGAAAAAGCAACCGGCTTCTGTTCTTAATTTGAATAATTTCCCGATCTAACTAGACGTTAAAAAGAAATTGGTGCCTGATACGGGAAGCACTTATCACTCCACGAGTGGATTCTATTTTTTTTAATGAATCCTAACTATTTACATTCTCCATTATGGACTGAAGATGCGTGTGTAAAAGAAGCAGTATATTGATAAAGAAAGTTTTTTCCGAAATCAAAAGAGCGATTCGGTTTAAAAAATAAAAGATTTCTAACCATCTTGTTATTCTATAACACAAACATAGACGAATTAAATGAAATGGATGGAAAAAGGAGAGGGTAGAGAATCTGTTGATTAGTTTATCTGTCCCCGAGGTATCGATTTTTACAGAATACCTTGTTTTGACTGTATCGCACTATGTATCATTTGATAACCCCCCAATCTTCTACCTTTAATTCAAATCGAATTTCAAATGGAGGAAATCCAAAGATATTTACAGCTGGAGAGATCTGAACAACATGACTTCCTGTATCCACTTATCTTTCAGGAGTATATTTATGCATTTGCTCATAATCGTGCTTTGAGTAAATTGATTTTGTCGGAAAATCCGGGTTATGACAATAAATCCAGTTTACTGATTGTGAAACGGTTAATTACTCGACTGTATCAACAGAATCATTTTCTGATTTCTCCTAATGATTCTAACCAAAATCCATTTTGGGGGCGCAACAAGAATTTGTATTCTCAAATCATATCAGAGGGGTTTGCTTTTATTGTCGAAATTCCATTTTCTTTACAATTCCTATCCTGTCTAGAAGGGGAAACGAACAAGATAGGAAAATCTCAGAATTTACGATCAATTCATTCAATATTTCCCTTTTTCGAGGACACTTTTTCACATTTTAATTTTGTGTTAGATATGGTAATACCTCGCCCTGTTCATGTGGAAATCTTGGTTCAAATCCTTCGCTATTGCGTAAAAGATGCTTCCTCCTTGCATTTATTACGAGTCTTTCTCAATGAATATTGTAATTGGAATAGTCTTCTTATTCCAAAGAAAGCCAGTTCCCCTTCTTCAAAAAAAAATAAAAGATTATTCTTATTCTTATATAATTCTCACGTATGTGAATATGAATCCATTTTCGTCTTTCTACGTAACCAATCTTTTCATTTACGATCAACATCTTCTGGAGTTTTTCTTGAACGAATTTATTTCTATATAAAAATAGAACGTCTTGTGAACGTCTTTGTTAAAATTAAGGATTGGGGGGCAAACCCGCGGTTGGTCAAGGAACCTTTCATGCATTATATTAGGTATCAAAAAAGATCCATTCTGGCTTCAAAAGGGACATTCATTTTCATGAAGAAATGGAAATTTTACCTTGTCACTTTTTGGCAATGGCATTTTTCGGTGTGGTTTCATCC